GTTATACCAAGAGTATAATGCAGCTGTGAAACCCATTAATGAGATTGCAGCTAAACTGTATGAAAGGTATGCTTCACCAGACCATACGAATGCACGACGTGCCCATGCGAATGGTTTAGTAAAGATGTGCCAAATACCGCCAGTAATACATAAGATACCAACCCAAATATGACCACCAATAATATCTTCCATATTATTTACAGCAACTACCCAACCGTCACCACCAAATGGTGAACGGAATACGTAACCAAAGATTACGATTGGGTTTAATGTTGGTGTTGTAATTAAACGAACATCACCACCACCTGGTGCCCATGTATCGTATACACCACCTAAGTACATAGCTTTGATTACTAATAAGAATGAACCTACACCTAAAAGACATAAGTGGATACCTAAGATAGTTGTCATCTTATTTTTATCACGCCAGTCATAACCAAAGAATGGGAATGATTCTTCTAATGTATCAGGACCTAATAATGAGTGGTAAATACCACCGAATCCTAAAATTGCTGACGAAATTAAATGAATTACACCAACAGCAAAGTATGGAACTGTTGTAGTAATCTCACCACCTGGTCCAATACCGTAACCTAATGTTGCTAAATGTTGAATTAAAATAAAACCTTGCTCATATAAAGGTTTTTCTGGAACAAAGTGCGATACTTCAAATAATACCATTGCACCTGCCCAAAATACCATTAAACCCGCATGGGCAACGTGAGCACCTAATAATTTACCTGAGACATTAATTAAACGAGCATTTCCACTCCACCAGGCAAAACCTGTAGATTCAATGTCACGACCTGCTATACTACTATTAAAGGGCGTTTCCACGTGGTAATACCTCCTCAGGGAATACGAAGTTTTCATGTGGTTGATCTTGTGCAGCCATCCATGAACGAATACCTTCGTTTAATAAAATGTTTTTTGTGTAGAATGTTTCAAATTCTGGATCTTCAGCAGCACGTAATTCTTGTGATACGAAATCGTAAGCACGTAAATTTAGAGCTAAACCTACAATCCCAATAGCACTTGTCCATAAACCAGTTACTGGTACAAATAACATGAAGAAGTGTAACCAACGTTTGTTAGAAAACGCTACACCAAAAATTTGTGACCAGAAACGGTTAGCTGTAACCATTGAGTATGTTTCTTCAGATTGTGTTGGAGTGAATGCACGGAATGTATTCGCAGCATCACCATCTTCGAATAATGTATTTTCTACAGTCGCACCATGAATAGCACAAAGTAATGCACCACCTAAAATACCTGCCACACCCATCATGTGGAAAGGATTTAAAGTCCAGTTATGGAAACCTTGTAAGAATAATAAGAATCGGAAAATTGCTGCAACACCAAAACTAGGAGCGAAGAACCAACTAGCTTGACCTAATGGGTATAATAAGAATACCGAAACGAACACAGCAATTGGGCCTGAGAATGCAATTGCGTTGTATGGACGAATCCCTACTAATCGTGCAATTTCAAATTGACGTAAACAGAAACCGATTAAACCGAATGAACCGTGTAATGCGATAAATGTCCAAAGACCACCAATTTGACACCAGCGAGTGAAGTCACCTTGTGCTTCAGGACCCCATAATAATAATAATGAATGACCCATACTGTTTGCAGGTGTAGAAACTGCAGCAGTTAAGAAGTTACAACCTTCAAGGTAAGAACTAGCTAAACCATGAGTGTACCACGAAGTTACAAATGTAGTACCTGTCATCCATCCACCCGCAGCTAAATATGCTGTCGGGAATAATAATAAACCTGACCAGCCAACAAAGACAAATCTATCTTTTTTTAACCAATCATCAATAAGATCAAATAAGCCACGTTCTTGGTTTTGTCCAATAGCAATGGTCATATTTTATAATCCTTAAATAAAATCATTTAATAAGTAAACCTTAATTTATAATTTTTACTATTATCTTATCAGCTTATAATACTTATTATACGTTAACAGCTTAATAATTTTTCATATTAGAAAATTTATTTAATCCAAACTTAAGCTTTAATTAATTATTAAGTTTAAATTTAAAAATATATTCTAATCTCATCAAATAAAGCTAATATTTGATATTACGTTAAAGTAAACTTTTAAAAATATGCTATAATCTAAATTATAAATAAATGTTCAAATGTTAATTTTTAACATATCCCTAGAATCAAAATTATTTTAAAGTTAATATAAATATAGGAATATATTTTATGGTTTCTGATCCTCAAGTATATACAATCATGTTAATCGCATTATTAGCGAGTGTTTTAGCTGTTCGTTTAGGTGCAACACTTTATCAATAAAAATCTAAAATTCTAAGAGTCGAAATAAAAATACATTATATCTAATATCAATTATGGTAGCACAGGACTTAAAAAAATTTAGTACCCCAGTTTTTCCTTTTACAGCAATTGTAGGCCAAGAAGAGATGAAATTAGCTCTACAATTAAATGTAATTGACCCAAAAATTGGTGGTGTTATGATCATGGGTGATCGTGGGACTGGTAAATCAACAACTATTCGAGCAATTGCTGATTTATTACCCGAAATCGAAATAGTAAAAGACGATCCATTTAATTCTCATCAATCAGATTTAGATTTAATGGGAAATGAAGTAAAAGTTGCTATTCAAAATGGCGAAACATTAGAAACTGAACAAATTAAAATTCCTATGGTAGATTTACCATTAGGTGCTACTGAAGATCGAGTTTGTGGAACTATCGATATTGAAAAAGCTTTAACAGAAGGTGTAAAAGCATTCGAGCCAGGATTGTTAGCGAAAGCAAATCGTGGTTTATTATATGTAGATGAAGTAAATTTATTAGATGACCACTTAGTTGATATCTTATTAGATTCAGCTGCGTCTGGTTGGAACACTGTAGAACGTGAAGGTATTTCGATTCGACACCCAGCTAGATTTGTATTAGTGGGTTCTGGAAATCCGGAAGAAGGAGAATTACGTCCACAATTATTAGATCGATTTGGTATGCACGCTGAAATCAGAACCGTAAAAGATCCAATTTTGCGTGTAAAAGTTGTTGAAGAAAGAACTTCTTTCGACCAAACGCCTAATGTTTGGCTTGAAAACTATGAAGAACAACAACAAGAATTACGAAATCGTATAGTTGATGCTCAAAAATTATTACCAACAGTTGAATTAAATTACGATTTACGAGTAAAAATTTCAGAAGTATGTAGTCAATTAGATGTTGATGGATTACGAGGTGATATTGTAACAAATCGTGCAGCTAAAGCATATGCAGCTTACAATGGTCGAGACAAGGTAACAGTAGAAGATATTGAAAAAATCATTACACTATGTCTACGTCACCGTTTACGAAAAGATCCGTTAGAATCAATTGATTCAGGTAATAAAGTATCAAAAGTATTCAAAGAAGTTTTTGAAATTGAAGACTAAATATAAAATAAAAATGATGTAATTTTTCTAAAATTATATCATTTCTTTTTAAGGATTAAAAATACATGTTTAAATTAATTTGGTTTATCTTGAATATTTTTTTGATTGCAATTATTTTTATTCGTACCCCAAATAATGGTGGTTTAGCTAGTCTTGGAACAAAAACGAATCTTTTAGGATCGCCAAACTCAGCTGAAAAATTTTTGAATCAATTAACATGGGGGTTAATTTTTGCCTATTTCTTTTTAGCCATTAAATTTAACCTAGCCTTTTAAATATTTAATAGAATTTTCTATTAAATATTTAACATTTTTTATTAAAAAATATTTATAAGTTTAAGTTTTTAAATCTGAAAAGAGAGAATTTCTTCTTCTTGTTTTGAGATTAAGTAAAAAAAATTGGATCAATCTTTATATTAAAATTTAGTATTATATATTATACCCCCAAGGGAATTCGAATCCCTGTCTGCTCCGTGAAAGGGAGCTGTCCTAGGCCTCTAGACGATGGGGGCAATTTATATGATTTCAAAATAATCTACACAACGAATTTACTAGTATATAAAAACTAGAGAGCGGGCAACGCGATTCGAACGCGCGACATCAACCTTGGCAAGGTTGCGCTCTACCACTGAGCTATGCCCGCAATTAACTTTGTTATATAGATATATGAATCGTATCTAAATAGTACTAAAATGATATCAATTCTGTCAATAGTTTTTTATAAATTTAGAAATTATAGTCTAGACTATAATTTCTAGTTGATTTAAATTGATGATGAAATACCATCAGCAGCCGCAATTACGATCACAAGGCTTACCCAAATTTGGAAACCACGATTGAATGTTCCTTTCGATTGTTCCCAATCTCCTGGAGTTGCTAAAGCTACTGGAACGGTAATAACTAAAGCTAATGAAATTAGAACTAATAGAGCAGTTAAAACTGTTGTCATAAATATTCCTTAAAACTTTTTATACTGAGAGTTAAATTTTGTAATTTATTAAAGATTACCTTTCTTTAGAGCTAATAATACAATTACAGCTGGTCCCGATAACATGATAACACCGGTTGCTACTAGCTGACCTAAAACTTGCCAATTAAACATTTTTTAAAATCCTTAATTTATAATTATTTTTAAATTTTAAATAATAAGATAACTTATAAAGTTAGTAACTATTCTACTTTAAAAATTGTAAAGTAAAAATATTATTTCAAATTTTTACGAAAAGATCCTAAGATTTCTAGGAAGATTGTACAAAAAATTTGACACTATGACCAAAATCCTAACGATAAAGTTTGCACTTTATTTTAAATAAGTAATTAAATAAAAAAAATTCGAATTTGCAATATAAAGAATATACTCTTGCTAGATTTTTAAATCTATAAATAATTTTTTTTCAATTAAATACTTTAATATTTTACTAGTTTCATGCTAATATATTTACGTAGGGTTGCTAACTCAATGGTAGAGTACTCGGCTTTTAACCGATTTGTTCTGGGTTCGAGTCCCAGGTAACCCATTATACTGCTTTGATAGCAATCAATTTTAATATATAGTTATTTGTTTATAAATAAACATATTAAAATTTTTAATATGTTTATTTATGAATATTTACGTTAAAGATACTTTACCACCAGCCGCTTCAATTTGTGTTTTGGCATCTTCAGCTGCATCTTTACCTAAACCTTCTTGTACTAATTTAGGAGCAGATTCTACAAGATCTTTTGCTTCTTTTAAACCTAAGCCTGTTAAGCTACGAACAACCTTTAAGATAGCAATTTTCTTATCTGCAGGAACTTCATCTAACATTACGTTAAATTCTGTTTTTTCTTCCACTTCTTCAGCTGCAGCTGCAGCTGCCATAACCATTGTTCCACCCGCCGCAGCTGATGCATCTACACCAAATGTTTCTTCAATTTTACTTACTAATTCTGATGCTTCTAATAATGTTAATGTTTTTAAATCTTCTACGATTTGATCGATTTTATCTGACATGAGTTTTCTTCCTATAATAATTTTTTTATTATGCAAACGCTTCTAAATCAACTTGAATAGAAGGGCCCATACTACTACAAATGTAAATGTTTTTGAAATATTTTCCTTTTACTCCAGAGGGACGATTTTTCTCAATTGAGTTATATAAAGAAACTAAATTTTCAAGTAATTGCGCTTCGGTAAAATCAGCTTTTCCAAAACTTACGTGTACTACACCAGTTTTATCAGCTTTATATTCAAATTTACCTTTTTTAAAATCAGCTAAGGTACTACTTAGTGATGTTGTTACTGTTCCAGATTTTGGTGACGGCATTAACCCTTTTGGACCTAATACTCGACCAAGTTTTGCCAATTTAGGCATTAAATCTGGTGTTGCAATTAATAAATCAAAATCAAGAACTCCTTGACTAATTGTTTCAATTAATTCTTCATTTCCAACAATATCTGCACCATTGGTTGTCGCTTCTTCAAAATTTGATTCATTTGTTAATACAGCAATTCGAACTGTTTTGCCCACACCATTGGGTAATGTCACAGTAGTTCGTAATTGTTGATCAGCATATTTTGGATCAATATTTAAATTTGCGTGCAGTTCTACGGTTTCGACAAATTTTGCTGTTGATGTCTCTTTAAGAACCTGAATCGCCTCTTCTAAGTTTAAGTAAATAGGCTTATCAGCTTTTTTACGATTTTCTTTTTGACGGCGTGATAATTTTCGCATACAGTTTTTCCATTAATTAACTTATAAAATACAGATTAGTCTACAATGGAGATACCCATATTACGGGCAGTTCCTTCTACGATTTTTACAGCACTAGCTAATTTAGTAGTGTTTAAATCAGGCAATTTGATAGTTGCAATTTCTTCTAATTGACTTTTTGTAATTGAACCGACATTAATACGATTTGGTGTCGACGATCCTTTTTTAATCTGTGCAGCATCTGCTAATAAAACAGAAGCAGGGGGAGTTTTAAGAATAAATGTATAACTTCGATCTTCGTATACAGATATTTCTACTGGAATAATTAAACCTGCTTGATCACCGGTTTTTGCATTATATTCTTTACAAAAGGCAGCAATGTTAACACCATGTTGACCTAAAGCTGGACCAACTGGTGGAGCAGGCGTAGCTTTACCAGCTGGTAAAGCCAATTTAATTAATGCTGTTATTTTTTTCGGCATAAATTATTGATAAATGTTTAATAAAAATATAAAGTGTCTTAAACTAGAAGACATTATTATTCGAGTTTCTAAAATTGAAAATATTTAATAAAACTTTTTACGCTTCTATCTAATAATATAAAAAACCTCTTACAAGAAGAGAAACGCGCCCTGAAGGACTTGAACCCTCGACATCTAATTTTGGAGACTAGCGTTCTACCAACTGAACTAAGGACGCACTATATATATTATATATCTAATTGTAAAAACCTGCAATGTTTTAATATTATTTCCATAAAAATAAAATTAATCAAAATATATGCTAAATGATGAATATAATGAAAAACCTATAAAGTCAGTAAAAAAATATTTACCTCATAGTTTTTTAGCAGAAAGAATTGTTTTAAGTAATCTTTTAGTAAATTCTGAAGCAATTGAAGTTACACTAAGAAAAATTAAAGTAGAAACTTTTTATTTTAAAAATCATCAAGAAATCTTTAAAGCAATTGTTTTTTTGTATAAAAATGAAATATCAATAGATATAGTTACATTAACTGAATTTTTACAAGATCAAGGTTTATTAGATCAAATCGGCGGAAGAGAAATTCTAACAAGTTTAATTGATCAAGTTCCTAATTTAGTTCATTTAGAAGAATATTTACAGTTAATGCAAGATAAATATCTGCGACGGTTTCTTATAAAACTTGGCTATAAAACTATGAATTCTGGATATGTTACAAATGTTCCAATTGAAAATATTTTTTTAGATTTAGAAAAACAACTCTTTAGTGTAACAAACGGCATTCAAAACCAAGAACTCTTAAGTAGTGCCGAATTATTTTCTAATGTTTTATACGAACTTAAAACCAAATCTTCCGATCCTACATTACCCGGGCTTTCTTCAGGATTTTATGACTTA